TATGAATTGTGAAAAAAAAAAGGGATGTGGAAAAATGGAAGGATGATAGAAAGAGAGAATAAAGATCTCAACGATATATGATTCCCATATGTATGGTTTATGAAAAATTACCCCATAAAAAAGGCAGTGTTATAAAGCATCAACATCAATATAAAACATCAATATAAAATAAAAATACAAAATATACAATTACAATACAATAGAATAAGAAATATACAAATAAAAAATAGAAAGAAAATAGAAACATAGAATAAATAATAAATAAACAAAATGAAATTCAAAGAAATTCAAATAAGAATAGAAAGAATAGAAAATAGAGAATAATTGAATCGAGCTTCGGGTTAAGAAAAACTGAGGAGATTGACTCGGAAACAAATAAGAGATTTTGTTGAGAGCTCCATTGCAGAGTTCAAGCCTAAACATTAATGGAGAAGCTATGGGAACGATGGAACCTGTGACTACATAGGATTTTCTTGAAAACGAATGAATCCTAATGATTCATTGGGTAGGATGGCGAAATGAACCAAGAAAAATGTATTTCTTCTGAATGGTCATGGATTGATCCTACAAATGAAGGAGGAAAGAGTCGATATTCGCCCGCGAAACCTTTTTTTTCTTTTTAATTTTTATTTCATTTATTGGCGTGATTCAATTGAAATAGAGGTAAAGTAAAATACTTTAGAAATCTTGATAAAAGAAAGAAGCATTATATATAAATATATAAAATATAAACAAAAATACCTAGTTATCTAGTTAGTTATATATAAAGTTACCTATGTAACAAATTCAATATACAATATAAAAAAATTAGTATATTCTTTCTTTTCATTTTGATAGAATGAAATACAAAAATACATGTGTATATTTAAGATTCTTGAATCATTTCATTCGCGAGGAGCTGGATGAGAAGAAACTCTCATGTCCGGCTCTGCAGTAGAGATGGAATTCATAAAAAACCATCAACTATAACCCCAAAAGAACCAGATTTCGTAAACAACATAGAGGTAGAATGAAGGGAATATCTTGCCGAGGCAACCATATTTGTTTTGGCAGATATGCTCTTCAGGCACTTGAACCTGCTTGGATCACAGCTAGACAAATAGAAGCAGGGCGAAGAGCAATGACACGATATGCACGTCGTGGCGGAAAGATATGGGTACGTATCTTTCCCGACAAACCTGTTACTGTAAGACCTACAGAAACACGTATGGGTTCGGGCAAGGGATCCCCCGAATATTGGGTATCCGTTGTTAAACCGGGCCGAATACTTTATGAAATGAGTGGAGTATCAGAAACTGTAGCCAAAACTGCTATGGAAATAGCTGCATGCAAAATGCCTATACGAACTCAATTTGTTATTTCAGGATAAATTTGTTATTTCAGGATAGGTAAACAAAAGTAAAAGAAGAAGGAAGGAGTATTGAGAATGAAAAAACAACCACAGATTTCTTTATCTCTGGACAGACAATATTTCTTTTTTCCATTATCCCTTGCATTGAAATAAGAGATTCAAATAAAAATGATATGATTCAACCTCAGACCCTTTTGAATGTAGCGGATAACAGTGGAGCTCAAGAATTGATGTGTATTCGAATCATAGGAACCGGCAATCACCGATATGCTCATATTGGCGATGTTATTGTTGCTGTAATCAAAGAAGCAGTGCCCAACATGCCTCTAGAAAGATCAGAAATAATTAGAGCTGTGATTGTACGCACGTGTAAAGAACTCAAACGTGACAACGGCATGATAATACGATATGATGACAATGCAGCGGTTATCATTGATCAAGAAGGAAATCCAAAAGGAACTCGAATTTTTGGTGCGATTGCTCGGGAATTGCGACAGTTGAATTTTACTAAAATAGTTTCATTAGCACCCGAAGTCTTATAGATGAAAATAGGATATATCCTATCTATTCTATGATATAGAAAATAGAAAAAATAGAAATAGAATATTCAAATATATGAAATAGATCCGATTAATAGATTGTGTCTCATGCATATATTTGAGATTTTGAATAATTTATTAGAATTGAATAATTTCAAAAAAAAAAATTCAATAAAAAAGAAAACAAAAAAAAAAGAAGCATGTTGATTATATCAAAATGAGGAGGCACCAATAACTATAGTTCGTCATGGGTAGGGACATTATTGCCGATATAATAACTTCTATAAGAAATGCTGACATAGATCAAAAGGGAAGAGTTCAAATAGTATCTACTAATATCACTAAAAACATTGTGAAAATACTTTTACGAGAAGGTTTTATTGAGAACGTTCGAAAACATCAAGAAAGTAAAAAAAATTTTTTGGTTTCAACTTTACGACATAGAAAGACTAGGAAAGGGAATAAAATGATTTTAAAGCGTATAAGCCGACCCGGTCTACGAATCTATTCCAACTATCAACGAATTCCTAAGATTTTAGGTGGAATGGGAATTGTAATTCTTTCTACTTCTCGAGGTATAATGACAGATCGAGAAGCTCGACTAGAAAAAATTGGAGGAGAAATTTTGTGTTATATATGGTGATTCTCCTGGGGTACCCTAATTTTCTCTCGAAGTTACTATTTGTAAAATAGAGAGGAGAAGTGAATTATAGAACTCTTCCTCTATTAGTTGATACTTAAAGGGGGTTCCCTGGAATGAAAGAACAAAAATTGATTCATGAGGGTTTAATTACTGAATCACTTCCCAACGGTATGTTCCGAGTTCGGTTAGATAATGAAGATCTAATTCTAGGTTATATTTCAGGGAGAATCCGGCGCAGTTTTATACGTATACTACCCGGAGATAGAGTCAAAATCGAAATGAGTCGTTATGATTCAACCAGGGGGCGTATAATTTATAGACTTCGCAAAAAAGATTCGAACGATTAGATCATTCTTTTAAACATCCTTTTCGTAGGGATATAATTCGAAGTTCAAAAATGCAATAAACTGATTCTATTTTTTTTTTCCAAAAAAATAGATTCAGAATGAAATGAAGGAATGAGAAATATGAAAATCAGGGCTTCTGTTCGTAAAATTTGTGAAAAATGTCGCTTGATTCGTAGGCGAGGGCGAATTATAGTAATTTGTTCCAATCCGAGACATAAACAGAGACAGGGGTAATCCTTCTCAAGTTATAAATCAAGTACTTTTTCAAACCCATGTACATGTAAAAAGAAAGAAGAAAGGATTCGTTTTCATATGAAATGGATATCCCCGTATCTTTCTGTAGATTTCTGATTCTTCTTTCTTTTATTCTTATGAATATGATCTAATAAAATATGACAAAACCTATAGCAAAAATTGGTTTACGTAAGAATGCACGTATTGGTTCAAATAAGAATGAACGTAGAATACCAAAAGGAGTTATTCATGTTCAAGCGAGTTTCAACAATACTATTGTAACTGTTACAGACGTACGAGGTCGGGTGGTTTCTTGGGCTTCCGCAGGTACTTCTGGATTCAGAGGCACAAGAAAAGGAACACCCTATGCTGCTCAAGCCGCGGCATTTAACGCTATTCGTACATTAGTTGATCAGGGTATGCAACGAGCAGAAGTTATGATAAAAGGTCCAGGTCTCGGAAGAGATGCGGCATTACGAGCCATTCGTAGAAATGGGATGCTATTAAGTTTCGTGCGTGATGTAACACCCATGCCGCATAATGGATGTCGCCCCCCTAAAAAAAGACGTGTGTAGAAATAAGAATTCAAGAGATTCCAAGAGAAATAAATGATTCAATGATCTGATCCAATAATCATAAAGAAAAGAAAAATAATAGTATGGTTCGAGAAGAAGTAGCAGGATCCACTCGAACACTACAGTGGAAATGTGTTGAATCAAGAGTAGACAGCAAGCGTCTTTATTATGGTCGTTTTGCTCTGTCCCCGCTTATGAAAGGTCAAGCTTATACTATAGGTATTGCTATACGAAGGGCTTTACTTGGAGAAATAGAAGGAACATATATCACACGTGCAAAATCTGAAAATGTGCTGCATGAATATTCTACGATAGCGGGTATTGAAGAATCAATACATGATATTTTACTAAATTTGAAAGAGATTGTATTGAGAAGTAATCTATATGGAGTTAGGGACGCATCCATTTGCGTCAGGGGTCCAAAATATATAACAGCTCAAGATATCATCTCACCACCTTCTGTAGAAATAGTTGACACGACACAGCATATAGCTAACCTGACAGAACCAATTGATTTGTGTATTGAATTACAAATCAAGAGAGATCGCGGATATCGTATGAAATCCACAAATGACTCTCACGATGGAAGTTATCCTATAGATATTGTATCTATGCCTGTTCGAAATGCGAATCATAGTATTCATTCTTATGGGAATGGGAATGAAAAACAAGAGATACTATTTCTAGAAATATGGACGAATGGAAGTTTAACTCCTAAAGAAGCACTTTATGAAGCTTCTCGTAATTTGATAAATTTATTGATTCCTTTTCTACATGCAGAGGAAGAGGACATGAATTTCAAGGAAAATGAAAACAGATGGAATCTACCCGCTTTTTCCTTTCAAGACAGATTCACTAATCTTAAGAAAAACAAAAAAGGAATTCCATTGACATGTATTTTTATTGACCAATCAGAATTGTCTTCCAGGACCTATAATTGTCTCAAAAGGTCCAATATACATACATTATTGGACCTTTTGAGTCACAGTCAAGAAGATCTTATGAAAATGGAAGATTTTCGCATAGAAGATGTAAAACAGATATTGGGCACTCTACAGAAGCATTTTGCAATCAATTTACCTAAGAAAAAGTTTTCATTTTAAATCCATTGGACTTTTTTTTTCATTTTTTAGTTTTTAGAAAGAAAAAATAAAAAAGAATAGAATGAGTTTTTAATCTTCGACACGGTCCATATATTTGCAGAATATATCATAATAAGATATAGGTATCTAAGGAAGATCCCTTTCTGGATCTTCCTTAGATACCTATGTCGTGGTATTTAACGGTTTAATCAATTTGAAAAAGACCTAAAGTTAGGGATTTCTCAATAGGTAAAGTTGCTCCAATACCTAACCAAAGAGCTACTGCGGTACCGATCAAAAAGACTGTTGTAGCTACTGGACGACGAAATGGATTTTGGAATTTATTGACATTCTCCAAAAAAGGTACTGTCAATAATCCTATTGGTACTGAAACCATTAAAAGAACACCCAATAACTTATTGGGTACTGTGCGAAGTATTTGAAATACGGGAAAAAAGTACCATTCGGGTAATATTTCCAACGGAGTTGCAAACGGATCCGCCGGTTCACCAATCATTGACGGCTCTAGAACTGCTAAGCCCACATTACATGCAATAGTGCCTAGAATTACTACTGGAAAGATATATAAAAGATCATTGGGCCATGCAGGTTCTCCATAATAATTATGTCCCATCCCTTTAGCCAATTTAGCTCTTAATACAGGATCATTCAAATCAGGTTTCTTTGTTATTTGGATAGGTGAATTATTGTAGATCCATCCCCCAAAGGAACCGGACATGAGAATTTTTTATCATCCGGCTCGAGCAAGAATCAAAAGAATTACAGAAATAGATCCATAGAACATAAATAGGTCCTAGGTCCATAGAATATCTATATTTCTATATTTCATACATATCTACATATATAATGTAGAATGACTCTATGTAAGAAAAGATTTATCAAATTCCATTTCCCCGAGTTGCAACGATTCATTGTAAAGAATTCAGTTCTGGCAACAAGGAAATGCTCAATATCCAAGTAGGCTTACAAATTCGATCATGATCAAGTGCTTTTTGGATTGTCTCATTCATGTCTTTTGGTTGGTATTTATCCCCACAACATCTCGATTGTGTTACATAAAAAAATACAAAGTTTTTACTTGTTACTAATAAAGTCTAGCCCCTGTGCTTCCTTAGATCCCTTATTTAACTCCGATAGTATCATAGATCAGGGTCGATGCAGAGGAAATGAATGCATCTACATACTATAAAAAACTTACTAAGATTACTATCAAATTAATATGAAATACTAATACTAGCAATTAATTATAAGAAAATTACTAAAAGAAAAAAAAAAGAAAAATGAAACAAAGTGGAATAAATAGAACATTGGATTCCACATCACTTATTCTAGGGATCTTACGGAGCCTGTTCATGCATGACATGATTCGGGTATGATCATAGAAAATATTCTCCTCAAGCGAACCGGTCTATCCTATGCTACATAAGGGGACTTACGTGATGGTTGGATGCGAAGACACATTGGGTTGTGAATTCCAACGTGGCGGATAAAATCATATATCTGCATGGACCAATCAATAGTTCAAGTCACACACTCCCATAATCCATCCTCTTTTAGGAAAATATACTTCAACTATTTTATTCGTATCAAATAAACAATACTTCAGAGTTGAATAGAAGTATCCAAATAACATGCCTTATTTTTCAATAATCCATATTTGTAGCAATGAAAGACTCTTGTTCCTCCCCAATATGATAAATTACAAATATCTATGATCTGCCTTCTCTATAAAGGACCCGAAATACCTTGCTTACGTATCATTGAAAAGTGCATTAACATAAATACGGCAGTAAGAAGAGGCAATACAAAAGTATGTAAACTATAAAAACGAGTCAAAGTGGATTGGCCCACACTAGCACTTCCACGTAATAATTCTACCAAAGGCGATCCTATTATAGGAATAGCTTCAGGCACGCCTGTTACAATTTTTACTGCCCAATAGCCAATTTGGTCCCGAGGTAAGGAATAACCAGTTACGCCAAAAGATGCGGTCAATACAGCCAGAACCACCCCTGTAACCCAAGTTAATTCGCGGGGTTTTTTAAAACCACCCGTAAGATACACACGAAATACATGCAAGATCATCATTAGAACCATCATACTTGCTGACCATCGATGAACTGATCGAATTAACCAACCAAAGTTGGCCTCAGTCATTATGTATTGAACAGAGGAAAAAGCCTCTGTAACAGTTGGACGATAGTAAAAGGTCATAGCAAAACCCGTAGCTACTTGTACTAAAAAACAAGTAAGTGTAATTCCTCCTAGACAATAAAATATGTTGACATGAGGAGGAACATATTTACTAGTTATATCATCTGCAATCGCTTGAATCTCGAGACGTTCCTCGAACCAATCATATACTTTATTGAGATAGGTAACCCAAGAAAGACTCCCCCTCTGAGAGCCGTATATGAGAATTTCATCTCGTACGGCTCAAGCCGAAACACACAAATACTAGTTTCAACGGATATGGAATAGAGAGTTTAAAACTTCTTGTGGCTTAGCCGCTTGACTCGATTTGACCAAAAGATACGAAGTAAGAAAAATCCGGAATCTCTTCTTTGTGATGATAATGCCAAGAAATACAATCTCAAGTTGGCTCATCCATCTTTCTTTATGTTAATCCTGACAGGCCTCTTGAATCTTCTCTTACCTATCTTTTTTTTGATAGGAATTCTCTTGTTGAGACCCTATGAATCAATTGAAACCTCAGATTCATACTAAAACCACGATGATTTAAGAAAACCAAAGCTAAACTCAAAGGTTTTCTGAGTAAAAACCATTTGATCATCACTTCTTTAATGAATGTAATAACTCAACAAAATCTAGAGAAAGAGATTTCTTTCGGTCAAAAGAAGTATGAAGGAAAAAATTTTTTGATTTATAAAAGACCTATTTCCATTTTTTTAATCCGGTTGCGAGGTCTGAATAATAGGTATGAATCATAGTTCAAATATTTCTTTTCTTGATCTATTCTATATAGTCCGTGCTCCAGAGACTAGAAGAAATATCTGACGAGGTAGAATCATCTTGATAGAGATGACAGGTCCATTCTCTGTATTATCAATAGGATCAATTATAACAAGTCACACGCTCATATTCCGGAAATGAAATATCGAAACAAATAAATTTCACGATCGAACTACCAGAATGGTCTATAAATCCAAGTCTTAGGTAATCTTAAGTTGAAGTAGTAAGTATTTTAAGCATTAAGTTAAGTATAAGTAAAATAATCTTTTTTGATTGAAAAACTAAGACTTTATAGTTTTTATGAACTAATTAATTGTAATTCCATCCAGTAAAACAGATGAATTATAAATTTCTAAAATAATAGATAGAAATATTGCAAATAGAGCCATTGCAACTCCCATAAGTGGTGTAGTCCCCCACCCTGGAGCTACTTTTCCATATTCCGAATTCAATGGTTTCAATAAACTCCCTACGCCAGTTCGTCTTGGCCCAGATCTAGAACTACTCTCAACGGTTTTTGTAGCCATAAATCCTCTTTTATCATGGGTTGAAATGTGTTGACTTTGTATACCATTCCGTTGTAGTTGTAAATAAACGACATTATCGTGATCCTTTGTGATCTTGAAATTATCGAAAAAATGGAAACAGCAACCCTAGTCGCCATCTCCATATCCGGTTTACTTGTAAGCTTTACTGGGTATGCCTTATATACCGCTTTTGGGCAACCCTCTCAAAAATTAAGAGATCCCTTCGAAGAACATGGGGACTAGTTGAAGTAATGAGCCCCAATATTCATATAGGGGCTCATTACTTCAATGGAAAAAATGAAAAATCATTTCATTTTTTAGTTGGAACTTTAGGTGGTTCTCGAAAAAAGATAGCGAAAAAAATTATCCCTAAAGTCGAAACTAAGAGGAATGTATAAACCAATGCTTCCATAGATTCGATCGTGGTTTACAATTATAGCTTCCACACCTATTCATTTTGGATAATTTACTAAATAAATTAGAAATTGAGATTTACAATTTACTATTACTAATATTACTAACTATATAGTATGTATATATACTATAATATATATAGTCATATCTTATTACTATTAGATTAGATTCTATTTCTTCTATATTTATATTCTATTCTTATTATCTTATTATTCGATTTCTATTTTCTAATTTCTATATATATATCTAATCTAATATAACTAATATAAAGAATCTAATATAAATCTCAATTTCTATATTCTAAATACTAGAATAAAAGAAAAAAGAAATAGAGGAAAAAGATGGCAAAGGTCTTTTGTATCAGACTACTTGTCTCCTTGTAGTTGGATCTCCAAGTTTTTGGAATGCTCCAAATTCCACTTGAGCATCCAAATCTGGATCAATACCGGCAAAAACATCTCTGAACAAGGTTCTGGCGCCGTGCCAAATGTGTCCGAAAAAGAAGAGCAAAGCAAACGTAGCATGCCCAAAAGTGAACCAACCCCTTGGACTGCTACGAAAAACACCATCGGATTTCAAAGTAGCCCGGTCTAATTCAAAGATTTCACCTAATTGGGCACGTCTAGCATATTTTTTCACAGTAGCAGGATCACTATAAATGACTCCATTGAGTTCGCCACCATAGAATTCAACAGTTACCCCTACTTGTTCAACACTATACTTGGATTCTGCTCTTCTAAAAGGAACATCGGCCCTCACAATTCCGTCTCCATCTACCAAAACTACCGGAAATGTTTCAAAAAAGGTAGGCATACGACGTACAAAGAGTTCGCGCCCTTCTTTATCTCTAAATATGGGGTGCCCTAACCACCCAACAGCAATTCCATCTCCATTATCCATTGAGCCTGCTCTGAATAATCCCCCTTTCGCCGGATTATTACCAATGTAATCGTAAAAAGCTAATTTTTCGGGAATTTTAGACCAAGCTTCCGATAAGCTCAGATTTTCGGCTAGTCCGGCCCCAACCCTTCGATATATTTCTTGCTGGAAGTATCCCTGATCCCACTGATAACGGGTGGGGCCAAATAATTCGATTGGGGTAGTTGCTGAACCATACCACATAGTTCCAGCAACAACGAAAGCTGCAAAAAAGACAGCAGCAATACTACTGGAAAGCACAGTTTCAATATTACCCATGCGTAATCCTTTGTATAGACGTTGAGGCGGACGGACACTAAGATGGAATAGACCCGCTAATATGCCCAATGTACCTGCTGCAATATGATGAGAAGCTATTCCCCCCGGAACAAAAGGATCAAAACCTTCGGCACCCCACGCTGGATTTACAGATTGTACTTTTCCAGTTAGTCCATAAGGATCAGACACCCATATTCCAGGACCATATAAGCCTGTTACATGAAATGCACCAAAGCCAAAGCAAGCGACTCCTGAGAGAAATAGATGAATTCCAAAGATCTTGGGCAAATCCAAAGAAGGTTTTCCCGTACGTTCATCACAGAATATTTCTAGGTCCCAATATACCCAATGCCAGATAGCTGCCAAGAAGCACAAGCCAGAAAACAAGATATGTGCCCCTGCCACACCTTCATAACTCCAAATGCCCGGATTCGTTATAGTTCCTCCCGAGATACTCCAACCCCCCCACGAATTGGTTATTCCTAAACGAGTCATGAAGGGTATAACGAACATGCCTTGTCTCCACATCGGATCAAGAACAGGGTCAGAGGGATCAAAAACCGCTAATTCATATAGAGCCATCGAGCCGGCCCAACCAGAAACTAGAGCTGTATGCATTATATGGACAGAAAGTAATCGACCGGGATCATTCAATACAACAGTATGAACACGATACCAAGGCAAACCCATGTAAATACCCCTTTCTGAAAAAGAAATAGACATTATGTAACTTTATCGCATTGTAAAAGACTAGACCGTGTATTTCACCTGTTCGGTAGATTTTGTATAGGAAAGGATTGATATTTCTTTTTATTCCCTTCTTTTCTTTTTAATGAAATAGAAAGAGAAGGGAATAATTTTCTTTATTTCTATTTATAAGAACAAAGAGAAACAGATCTTATTCTATACCCGATAAGTACCAATACGCAATGGGAGGATTTTGAGGGAAAAAGAATGCATAGATACTTTTTTCTAATTCGAAATCATTCGAACAATCGGCTAATCCGATCGATCCCGTTCGTTATACTATTTCTTTATTCATTCTGTCTTCCTCTATGAACCTTCCAGTCCTATCTATATAATAATAGGAAGTATTAAGTTCGATTTTCTTTTTATAGATTTTCTAGAATAGAAATATATAAGAATATATAATAGAAAATAGAATGAATAATGAATATATAATATATAAATAGATAATAGAATTAAATAGATAATAGAATATAAATTATATTAAATTATATATATATATAATTATAAGAATAAGATTAATAAGATATAAGATAATCTAAGAATCTAAGATTCTAACTAGAAAGAAGATTAAAAGATCTAAAAATAGAATATATAGAATATCTAAGATATAAAAGAAGATATAAAAAGAAAAAAGAAATAGATATAGAATATCAAAATAGAAAAGAAAGAGAAAAAATGATGAAGACAATAAAACAAACCATTGTTACGTTTCCATATTAAAGTAAAGTATAGTACTTCATTTTTTTCTTTATATTAATGCCCATTGGTGTTCCAAAAGTACCTTTTCGGAGTCCTGGAGAGGAAGATGCAGCTTGGGTTGACGTATAGTGCGACTTGTCAGACATATTGGTCATATGGTATTTCCCCGTTATCTCCCCCGATCGAGTATTCTCTGTTTCGCCCAATCCAATAAAGATATATTCAATATTTTATTGATTGAATCATCAATAGTTTGGAGCGTGAAGCACAATAATTCCTATTGGGGATCAATATTATCAATTCAAAGAATTGATGGTTTACTTGGACTGATAAAATAAAGTATCCAGGCTCCGTTCAGAGAATACCCAATCGGAAATTGGTAAGAGTAAAAGTAATATAATGGGAGTGTAAATGTAGTAATAATGTAGTAATAGAAATAAGAAATAGTAAATAAAGAATATAAAAATAAAATAGAAATTTACTTAATAAATTCTGAACTTCATTAGTAATTAAATAGAATATAATAGAACTTACTATAAATAGAACTATACATAGAATCTTATATATAAGATTCTAATATAATCATAGACTCTAATAGCTATTACGTAGAATAGATGATGATTACACGATTACCGCTTTTATCATAGACTCTTCTTATACTTACTATAGGTATTATATAAAACTGCCTACCAATGGAGTAGTATGATGAATACATCGAATATTTTGGGGAAAGGTATCAAACAATTGAAAAAAAAAAGAAGTGGTACTGGAATCATTTGACCTATATGCGCAAATGGAATTCGGGAAAATCTTCCCCCGGAGTAGAACAAGAACCTAAAAGAATTGAAAGGGCCCATTCAGGAACAAGAAATTTACATCGTTATTTGAATTTCGATGAAACAATACATCAATGAGAAGTTAGTTCAATAAGTTCATAAAATTCTTTTTTCTTTTTTACCATTCTAGAATGGTAAAAAAGAAAAAAGAAATAGGACTGGAATCGACACATTGATTCTTTTTTCGCAATTCTTTCGAACCGTATGCATCCAAAGGTGCACGTACGGTTCCTCAGGGATACAATTTTGCCCTAATCAACCGACTTCATCGAGAAAGATTACTTTTTTTAGGCCAAGAGGTTGATAGTGAGATCTCGAATCAACTTGTTGGTCTCATGGTATATCTCAGCATAGAAGATGATACTAGGGATCTTTATTTGTTTATAAATTCTCCAGGCGGATGGGTAATACCAGGAATAGCCATTTATGATACTATGCAATTTGTATCACCGGATGTACATACAATATGTATGGGATTAGCCGCTTCAATGGGATCTTTCATTCTGGTCGGAGGAGAAATTACCAAACGTCTAGCATTCCCTCACGCTTGGCGCCAATGAGTTTTTTTCTTTGAGAAAAAAAGAATACTATGCCTTCGCTGTATCGAATATGAATCAAATTAAAGAATAAGTAATAATAGCATGGCACTTCGAGTTCGATATGAACAAACCATTATTGTTTTTTTTCTAACATGAGATTTTGTATCGAGATAGTAGTATGAAAGAAGAGTTATTCCCAATTTGATTTATGTGTCAAACAAGAGTCAATTTCAGCGTCACAAACCATTATTCTTCCACACCAGAAGTATCTTTCTTCTTTTTATGTTATGAGAGAAAGAGTCAAAAAAATGGAAAAAATCATTTTCTCCTTCTTGGATCGTATCAAAAAGAAACTTTGGGATTGCTAAACAAACGACAGACGAGATAAATATATAAAGCAACAGAACCATCATAGTATCTTTTTTACTACTACGAAAAGAAGGGTGGTAAATGGATCATTTAACGATTTGGATCGGATGGGTTCTATTTCTTCTTTTTGATAGAATCAATTCTATCGAAAACAAGAAATTCCATTGCAGAGCCGTATGCAATGTACAAAAAATGCCCGTACGGTTGTTTAATTCTTTTTATTGTTATTTTGATTCCCCCTTACTTTAACCCAATCGTGCGATATATAGATAGAAGAACCGTTCATGATGTTATATCAATATCATCAGGGTTATGATTCACCAACCTGCTAGTTCTTTTTACGAGGCACAAGCAGGGGAATTTATCCTGGAAGCAGAAGAACTATTGAAACTTCGCGAAACTCTCACAAAAGTTTATGTACAAAGAACGGGCAACCCTTTATGGGTTATATCCGAAGATATGGAAAGGGATGTTTTTATGTCAGCAACAGAAGCCCAAGCTCATGGCATCGTTGATCTTGTAGCGGTCGAAAATTCAAATACTGGGGATTCCGTATAAATATACGAATTCCGTTTCAAAATTTGAAATTTCCGTGTGAATAGAAATCATTCATAATCATCAACCATCAGGTTAAGATCGATCTAAGCCAACCCGCTCTATTCTATCTAGAATGAGATTCTATAGACATGCCATGCCAACCATTAAACAACTTATTAGAAACGCAAGACAGCCAATAAGAAATGTCACGAAATCTCCCGCTCTTCGAGGATGTCCTCAGCGTCGAGGAACATGTACTAGGTTGTATGTGCGACTCGTTCAGTTCAGACCATGAGTTTGAAGAAATGCAAAAATCTTTTCCAGTATCAACGACCACTACCGATGAATTAGGATAGATAGAGTGGAAGACGGCTATCTAATTATGTTAGGAATTTATGGTTTCTATTGGTGCAAATCCAATCACTCCATTTGAGATGAGAAGGAATTCTCCATTGGTAACAAATAGTTATCCATTAAGCGGAGGAAAAAGGTTATGCTCCTTTTCCTATTCTTGAAAAAACGGACTAACAGGGTCAGCTACCTAGCCAACTTTCAGAATTAAATGCCGTCACTGTATGGATAGCTTTTTTGTGAAAAGGACTATTACTTTCTAATTAGAATTGAAAAAAGAATTCTAATTGAAAAATGGATGGGTAGAGCCAAAGAGTGTGAATTATACAAGTTCACAATAAAATTTGATGAAATGAAAGAAGAGGCTCCGGTGTATAGAGAGGACCTCACCGTTTAAGAAGTTGCCATAGAAACGAGGGAACCCACTATTCTTTTTTCTTTAGTAGCAGTCGAATTTATTATTTTCAGGCGAGATACTTTGAAGAAAGAAAAAATCGTGGTCGGGAAGGTCATAGTCGCAAAAGCCATTGGAATTTCTATTTTATATATCGGAAGAATCCGTTTTGTTATTAATCGACCGGAGGAAAAGGATGACTGAAAGAAGAGAAATCAATTAGTTATTCATATTCAAGAAAGTTTCATTTGATTCAATGACCAGAGTTAAACGAGGATATACAGCTCGAAGACGTCGAAAAAAGATTCGTTTATTTGCATCAACCTTTATAGGGGCTCATTCAAGACTTACTCGAACGACTACTCAACAAAGAATGAGAGCTTTGGTTTCCTCTCATCGAGATAGGAGCAGGAAAAAGAGAGATTTTCGTCGTTTGTGGATCACTCGGATAAATGCGGTAACTCGTGAGGATAGAATATTCTATAGTTATAGCCTATTCATCCACAATCTGTACAAGAGACAATTGCTTCTGAATCGTAAAATACTTGCGCAACTAGCCCTATCAAATAAGAATTGTTTTGATATCATTTCAAATAAAATCATTAATCAAATACAAATAAAATAAAGGAATAAAAGAATCTTAATAGAATCTATTATACAGGAAACAAGAATGATTGAAACAGGATTTCCCGGAGAATGGACTCCGGGAAGATAGAAGAAAAAGAAATTAAGATTTGACTAGTAGGAATAAACGAACATCTTTTAAGAAAAAAAGATTTCTTCCCCATTTTTCCTTTTTTAGAATACAAGAAGAAAGTCTGGATTCTATTTTTTTTTTTCGAGCAAAACATTAATATTAATATGAGCTTGATTTCCTATTGGAGTTTTGAGGAGTATCTCTATTTATTTTTGGTTCTAGGACCAGTAGTTCTAGGGATCGACTCCACTCTCTCCAATTGTTTCTCATTATTACGAAAAGGTAACGAAGATAAAATACGAGCTTGTTTTATAGCAATAGTAATTAATCGTTGTTGTTTCAAGGTCAACCTATTCGTCCGTCTAGATAAGATTTTTCCTTGTTCACTAAGAAATCGACTAATTAAACTCATGTTTCTATAATCGATTCGATCCCCCGATCCAATTGGGGGTAAACGCCTACGAAAAGATCGCTTGGATTTACGAAAAGGTTGTTTGGATTTATCCATGGTTTGCTTATTCCTTGTTTGTTTATTCCTTATATATAAAAGGATCTAGAAAATAGAATTCTATTCTTTTTTCTTATTCATTTAAGATTCGACCAAAATAGGATTTGGTTTGTATTATATATGTTAATGTTAAGATGTAAAGTTCTTACTCTTCCCGCTACTTGGAAAAATAACACACGCATTCCGTTCCATCTATTTCTTTATTTCCCCATGAATCGTATACTTTTGACAATAGCGACAAAATTTTCTAAATTCTAATCGATTGGGTGTATTATGTCGATTCTTTTGAGTAATATATCTAGAAATGCCCGGCGATTCTTTATTGACACCCTTTCGAACACAACAGGTACATTCCAAAATCACTATAATTCTGATATCTTTACCCTTGGCCATGAACCTCCTTTTCATTTTGGATCGACTTCACTTTAGAACTCTCTTCATTTTCTTTTTGACCCAAAACGAATAAAAAGAAAAAAAAAAGAATCTATATTCTATATTTAGATTAATAAAAGTTACTAACTAGAAATAAAATTCGTAAATCTTTTCTTTTTCGAATTATTAGAATTTGAATGACTTCGAAGTACTATAATAGAAAATAGAATCACTATGAATTACTATAACTCTAAAGAAAGAGAGTCATATAAGAATATTAAGAATATCGTAATAATTAATTAATACAATCTTTTCTAACTATGAATTATTCCTATCCTAATCTCAGTATTTTCTTCTTTCTATATTAGAATTTCGTGTAACCGCCCCTAAACGACTGGATCCACATTTCCATTTCTTTTCCCCCAAATTCTATCGTAGATTCACTGTATTTTGACTGAAGTTCGATACACTCTTTCTCTTTCTTTTTTTTTAGGATAGGAACTTTTTTTTTTAGGATAGGAAAGAAAAAGGGAGCGAAATTGGAGACATGTTACGTAGAATTGTATTTCAAATATTCTTCATTTTTTCACACTTCATTTCTTCACAGATCAATACAAGAATTCAATCAGGATTAAAACAGGATTAAAAAAAAGGGAATGACAAGGCATCCGGAAATAAACGATTAATTTCTATCAATAGACCTGCTAAAGACCCAAACCATAGAGTGGTTAGCACAGGTGCCGTTGAGAGATATGTTTTGATATCTCGCATTGAAAATCCTCCTTCTTATTTTATTCTTTTTTTCTTATTTATTTGTATTTTTATTTTTTTATTTTATATTGTAATACATATATAGTTCTAGTTCGATATTCTAATACATAGATCCTAGATAACCCGATCTTTTAGTTCAAGATCATTTGTTTTTGCTTGAAATGAAATTAGAATTAGAAATTACTAACTAAAATGCATATGTACAACGACCCAGCAGATTAAATTTTGCCGCCCCCCTAAAAAAGATTACAAGAACATTCTCTACCTATAAGAGTAAGAGAAGAAAGAAGGATGTGTGGAAAACAAGACATGGATTTTATAGAATGACACTGTACAACAATTTTTAAAAGGGATGTAGCGCAGTTTGGTAGCGCGTTTGTTTTGGGTACAAAATGTCACGGGTTCAAATCCTGTCATCCCTACCTATTCTTTCTCCTATGGACATTTACGAGAGATTCATTGAGTAAGATCGGGAATTTTTGGACATAATCTTTCATTTTTACATACTATACGTACACAAGAATCCTCCGGGAAAAAATAATTTTCTTTACAATTGTATCTACTGTTATATGATATAAGAAAGCGCTCTTAGTTCAGTTCGGTAGAACGCGGGTCTCCAAAACCCGATGTCGTAGGTTCAAATCCTACAGAGCGTGATTCCGTTTATTTTATGTCGAATTACAATGAAAGAATTTAACAAAACAAAGTAGAATTGCAACTGAAATTTGACCTCCTACAAGGAGGAGGTCAATCAAAAAAAGATATGATACTCAA